AATGATCAAAATAGTAATGAAAATGATCAAAATAGTAATGAAGAAAATATTTATGAAGATTCGATAGAAGAAATCAGTAAAAAAGTGTCTCGATGGATATACAATGCAACCAGCGATTTGGACCAGTTTTATGGAGAACAGTTAAAAAAGGACCCAATGTATAATGAAATTCGCTCAAGAGAAGCCAAACGTGTAATGGTTCTGACAAAAGAGAGTCAGCTAAAGGCAAGAGACCCTGATGATGATGATGATGATGAAACAGAGGAACCAAGCGATATAGAAAAGATAATCTATTCAGAACGTGGAGATCATCGGCGAGACGTAATCTGGGGTTCTATACGTGCTCAAAGACGTAAAATAGCTAATTGGAACCTGCTTCAAGGACGTGGGCATTCCCCTCTTTATTTTGACAGACTAAAAAGATTACTTAGTCATTTTGTTGATACCTTTGTTCAAATCTTTGAACCAATTTTGAGAATTATTAGAAATTTCCTAATAAAACTAACAAGGAAAAAGATAGTATTCAAAATTTTAGAACATAGAGAAGAACAGCAAACAAATAGAGAAGAACAAAAAAAAAGAAAGAAAGACGAAAAAAATGAACAAAATGATGAGGATGAGAATGAGGATGAGGATGAGAGCGATCGAGAGCAACGAATGTGGATAGCAGATTTCTGGACAATCATTGAATATGCGCAAGAAGTGAGAGGTTGCATATTAGTAACTCACTCTTTTCTTAGAAAAAATATTATAATACCTTTATTGATAATAGTCAAAAATATTGGACGTATGTTACTATTTCAACGTCCTGAATGGTATGAAGATTTAAAGGACTGGAAAAAGGAGACACATATTAGATGTACCTATGAGGGTCTTCCATTATCGGAAACAGAATTTCCGGAAGAGTGGTTGATCGAAGGTATTCAGATAAAAATCTTATTTCCTTTCCGTTTGAAACCTTGGCACGTATCTGAATCTGATTCAGATAAAAATCTAAAAAAACGAAAAGAAAAAAAGAATTTTAGTTTTTTAACAGTTTATGGAACTGAAACCCATCTTCCTTTTGGTCGTTCCCGAACACCACCCCCCCTTTTTACGTCCTTTATTAAACCTATTTTTGAGGAACTCAACAAAAAAATGGGAAATTTGAAAGAGAACATTTTTCAACTTGGAAGAATGCTTTTTCAAAGAATTTTAAAAAAAAAAATAAAATTACTTCGAAAAGTTTCAAAAGAATGGGTTATCAAAATTATCATTTTATTTAAAAAAATAAGAGAAGAATTAAAAAAAAAAAAAGAACTCCTAAAAAAAATAATAGAATTCTTCAAAAGAACTACAATTTCCTTATTTCGATCAAAACAATCAAGAAAAGTAGAAGTATATGAATCAAGTGAAATTAAAAAGGAAAGAGATCCCATAACCAGCAATCAGATGATTGCTGAATCATTTACTCAAATTTCATCTCCAAGTTCGACAAATTCAGAAAAAAAATTGAAGGATCTGACTAATAAACTAAATAGAATTAGAAATGAAATAGAAAGAATTAGAAAAGAGAAAAAAAAAATAAATCCAGAAAAAAAAAGTAGTCTTAAGAAAAGAAGTTTTAATACTAAAAGATTGCAAGGTCGATTAGTCCGTAAATTACCCGTTTATTTGAAATTATTCATTCAAAGAATATACACAGGTATTTTTTTCTCTATCATTAATATTCGCAAAATGAATAAAGAATTCTTTCTTGAATCAATAAAAAAAATTCTAAATAAATCCATTTTCAATAATGAAACAATTCAGGATCAAGAAATAATTAATAAAAATCAAAATCTATTTCTTTTTATTTCTACTATAAAAAAAATAAAAGAGTCACTTTATCCTAATAATAGTAAGGAAAATTCACATATTTTTTATGACTTGTCCTGCTTGTCACAAGCATATGTATTTTACAAATTATCACAAACCCAAGTTAGTAATTTGGATAAATTAAAATCAGTTCTTCAATATCAAGGAATCCCTTTTTTTCTTAGGTCTGAAATAAAGGATTATTTTAAAACACAAGGAATAGTTCATTCTAAATTAAGGGATAAGAGACTTCCAAGTTCGGAAATGAATCAATGGAAAAACTGGTTAAGAGGGCATTATCAATACGATTTATCTAAGATCAGATGGTCCAGATTAATACCACAACGATGGCGAAATAGAGTTCATAAATATCGTATGGTTAAAAGTAAAAATTTCAACAAAAGGAATTTATATGAAAAATATGAAAAAGATCAATTAATTGATTACAAAAAAGAAAATATTTTTGAAGTCTCGAATCAAAATCAAAAAGATGATAATTTTCAAAAATACTGTAAATATGATCTTTTATCATATAAATCTATTAATTCTGAAAATAAAAAGGACTTCTTTGTTTCTAGATCGACGTTTGATAAGCTTTCTTTTAATTCCAACACAGCTCTTTTTGATCTGTTGATGGATATGGAGGGGAGGATCCCTATCAATGTCAATAATTTGACAGGAACGGACGATATTCCATATACGGAAAAAACTCCCGATAGAAAATATTTTGATTGGAAAATGATCGATTTCGATTTTAGAAAAAAAGTCGATATTGAGGGCTGGATCACGATCGATGTCAATAGGAATCAAAAAGACAATAGGAATCAAAAGACTCAGATTGTTACTAATAGTTATGTTAGTAATAATTTTAGAATACTTTATTATTTTGATAAAAAAAAGTCCAAAAGATTTTTGAACAATTTGGATCTTTATTTGGATTTTAATCTTAGGATTCCAGAAATGAATCCACCAAACTCCTCCAAAGGATTTTTGGATTGGATGGGGATGAATGAAAAACGTCCCATATTGAAGATAGATTTGGATTTCTTCCCAGAATTACTCTTACTTTATAATGCATATAAAACGAGACCTTGGCTTATACCAAGCAAATTATTTCTTTTCAATTTGAATAATAATGAAAATGAAATTAATGCAGAAAAGAATGAAAAAAAAGAAGAAAAAAAAGAAGAAAAAAAAGAAGAAAAGAAAACCACAAGCCAAAAGGATCTTGGATCCGTTCGTTCAAAGCAAAAAACAGATATTCAAAAAACAGATATTCAAGAAGATTCTGCGGAATCGGATACGAAAAAGGATAAGGGTAAAAAGAATAAAAGAAAAGAACTACATGCGTTCCTGGTACGTTATTTAGTTTTTCAATTGAAATGGGACTGGAAGTTGGGTCCAAATTTAGCTCCAAAAATGGAGAATAATTGGGACGTATATTCTTTTCTGTTTAGACTATTCGAAGACCCAAATCCAAGAAAAGGAAAAGATCCAAAAAAAATGTTTCTATCCTCGATTCGAAGGGAAGAATTGGCTTTGGAGATACTGTCGACTCGTAAGATTCTAGATTTGAAAAAATTGCTGAAAAAGAGAGAGGGAATGTTTTTTATCGAACCCATTCGGCGGTTTAGAAAAAACGACGGACAGTTTATTATGTATCAAACCATCGTTATTTCATTGGTTCATAATAATAAGCACGAAATTAATCAACAAAGATACCGAGAAAAAGGATATCTTTCTAAGACGAATTTTGATGAATCTATTCCACCACATGAAAGAATAACAAGAAATGATGAAAGAATACCAACAAATGATGCAGATCAAAAACTAAACAAAAAACTAAGAAGAAATTATGAAAGAATAAGAAGAAATGCAGACAAAAATCATTTTGATTTGCTTGTTCCGGAAAATATTTTATCATTTAGGCGTCGTAGAAAATTAAGAATTCTAAACTGTTTTAATTCAAAGAATAGGAATGATGTAGATAGAAATCCTGTATTTTGCAACGAGAAGAATAGCAGCCAAGACCTTGATAGAGAGAAAAATCAATTAATGAAATTGAAGTTTTTTCTTTGGCCTAATTATCGATTGGAAGATTTAGCTTGTATGAATCGCTATTGGTTTGATACCAATAATGGCAGTCGTTTCAGTATGTTACGGATACGTTTGTATCCACGATTGAAAATTCGTTGATAGTATATTTTTCCTATATATCCTCTACTATATCTACTATAATAGTATATTATAGGATATATGAAAATGAATGTATCAATTTAATCTAGAAATGATTCAACAGAAACTTCTTCATTTTAGGTCTAAATTCTTCGCTTTTGTGAATATTGGGAATACAAAAATGTCCCAATCCTTTTCTCTCCCTATCGAAATCCAATTTCGAATTGGATTGATTCGTTTGAATTGAAAAAATTAGGAGTTCATAAAGAAATTTGGATTCGATTTTTTTATATTGATATATTATATATCACATTAAAATGAACGACATTATTATTACTGATTGGTAAAATTCATATCTGTAAATGTAAAAAAGAGGAGAAATTTTTTTATGGTAAGAAATTCATTCATTTCGATTATTTCTCAAAAAGAAAACAAAGAAAACAGGGGGTCTGTTGAATTTCAAGTAGTCAGTTTTACCACTAAGATAAGGAGACTTACTTCACATTTGGAATTGCACAAAACAGACTATTCATCTCAGAGAGGTTTGCGAAAAATTTTGGGAAAACGTCAAAGACTACTGGCTTATTTGTCAAAAAAAAATAGAGTACGTTATCAAGAATTACAAGAATTAATTAGTCAGTTGGATATTCGAGAGACAGAAACTCGTTAATTTGAAGAGTGATATCATTTGAACTTATTCGTTTCAATTTTGATGAACTTCTTTTTACTTTCAACAATTCATGGAAGAATGACTCGGTAAAAAACTTATGATTGCACCAACTACAAGAAAAGACCTCATGATAATCAATATGGGCCCTCATCACCCATCAATGCATGGTGTTCTTCGACTTATCGTTACTCTCGATGGTGAAGATGTTATTGACTGTGAACCAATATTGGGTTATTTACACAGAGGAATGGAGAAAATTGCGGAAAACCGAACAATTCTACAATATTTGCCTTATGTAACACGTTGGGATTATTTAGCTACTATGTTCACAGAAGCAATAACCGTAAATGGACCCGAACAACTAGGCAATATTCAAGTACCTAAAAGGGCTAGCTATATCCGAGCCATTATGTTGGAGTTGAGTCGTATAGCTTCCCATTTGTTATGGCTTGGCCCTTTTATGGCAGATATTGGGGCACAGACCCCCTTCTTCTATATTTTTCGAGAACGAGAATTGATATATGACCTATTCGAAGCTGCCACCGGTATGCGAATGATGCATAATTTTTTTCGTATCGGAGGAATAGCTGCTGATCTACCTCATGGATGGATAGATAAATGTTTGGATTTTTGCGATTATTTTTTAACAGGGGTTGTTGAATATCAAAATCTTATTACACGGAATCCCATTTTTTTAGAACGAGTTGAGGGCGTAGGCATTATTGGAGCAGAAGAAGCACTAAATTGGGGTTTATCAGGACCAATGCTACGAGCTTCCGGAATACAATGGGACCTTCGTAAAATTGATCATTATGAGTGTTACGACGAATTTGATTGGGAGGTTCAATGGCAAAAAGAAGGGGATTCATTAGCTCGTTATTTAGTACGAATCAGTGAAATGACAGAATCCATAAAAATTATCCAACAGGCCCTGGAAGGAATTCCAGGGGGGCCTTTTGAGAATTTAGAAATCCGACGCTTTGATAGAATAAAAGATACTGAATGGAATGATTTTGAATATCGATTTATTAGTAAAAAACCTTCTCCAACTTTTGAATTGTCCAAACAAGAACTTTATGTAAGAGTCGAAGCACCAAAAGGAGAATTGGGAATTTTTCTGATAGGAGATCAGAGTGTTTTTCCTTGGAGATGGAAAATTCGCCCACCGGGTTTTATCAACTTGCAAATTCTTTCTCAGTTAGTTAAAAGAATGAAATTGGCTGATATTATGACCATACTAGGTAGTATAGATATCATTATGGGAGAAGTTGATCGTTGAAATGATAATTTATAATACAACAGAACTACAAGCTATCCATTCTTTTTCCAGATTGGAATTCTTAAAAGAAGTCTATGGGATCATATGGGTGCTTATCCCTATTTTGACTCTTGTATTAGGAATCACACTAGGTGTACTAGTAATTGTTTGGTTAGAAAGAGAAATATCTGCAGGGATACAACAACGTATTGGACCTGAATACGCCGGCCCCTTGGGAATTCTTCAAGCTCTAGCAGATGGTACAAAACTACTTTTCAAAGAAAATCTTTTTCCATCTAGAGGGGATACTCGTTTATTCAATATCGGACCGTACATAGCAGTCATATCCATTTTACTAAGTTATTCAGTAATTCCTTTTGGTTATCGCCTTATTTTAGCCGATCTTAGTATTGGTGTTTTTTTATGGATCGCTGTTTCAAGTCTTGCTCCCATTGGACTTCTTATGTCGGGATATGGATCAAATAATAAATATTCCTTTTTAGGTGGTTTAAGAGCTGCTGCTCAATCAATTAGTTATGAAATACCATTAACTCTATGTGTATTATCAATATCTCTACGTGTGATTCGGTGAGACAGAAGAATTCCCCTATTTCTTTTCTTTCTAATAAGTTCTAGTAAGAAAGTGAAATGATTTATATATTATTTTTTATTCAACATTTGGATTGGGGTTGATGAACTAAACCAGATAGTTATATGAGTGAGATAAAACAGCTTTTTTAATTTGCAGTTAGTTGGATTGAATCTCATTTCCTATGTACAAGAATGAAATGAAAGTAAATATAAGCAGTCGAGACTGTTTACCCCAAGATTGGTTGATTAGTCATCATGGCTTGAAGCGGGTTCAAAAGATCAACTTATGGAGCTTTTACTATCTATTAACATAGATGTATTTCCATAATGGAAGGTTAACAAAAATGAGTGGATGGTTAGGAAGACCAAGATACACAAAGGATTAATTAGTAATGGAAATTCTTTAAATTATCCAACAGGATATTTCTGTACCTAGAAAGGGATTCAAATTGGGGCTTTAAGTTAGTAGAAACGATTAAGAAGTACTCCCCATGATTTCGATCCAGAGTATGTTCCTATCCACTGATTAAGTAAATAACTATCAAGAACGAAGTAATCTTTTACTTTGGTAATGTCCCCTTTTCTGAGAAAGGAGAATAGGAACGAAATAAACTCGAAGAAAGAACAGAATTGCAAAAAAAAAAGAATTTTTTTTTTTTCTTTTTTCTTTCCTATATACATACCTATTTATTTCGAAATTTGATTTCGAAAGATAGAATTCTTGTCATCATGCATAAACTATAATGCAATGTCTAATTCTTTTTCGTAATGGCAAATGATAGGTTGAAATAGCTATGTGATATTCCTCAAAAAAAGTGTTTTTTTATTCAATGATAAAGTTATTAATCAAGAAAGAAAAATGAAAATTCTTAAAATAAAATAAAAGATGAGATCAATTCCGAAGCACTTTTCTTTATTAGAAATATATTGCTTATAATTTATTAGAAATATATTGCTTATAATTTATTAG